TGGCTGTCTCGCGATACCTTCTACGGCTTGGCCCGCAGCAGTACCTTGACCAACTCCAGGTCCAATAGAAGCAAGTCCCACAGCCAATCCAGCAGCAATAACGGAAGCGGCAGAAATCAATGGATTCATATTAAGTTCCTCGCACCAAAAAAAAGAAATGGTTAATGATACAATCAACCGATGAATTATTACTTCATTATTCCATCACTTAAGATCTATCCGAAAAAAAAAAAAAGAACTAAGAACTCTGAATTGAAATAATAATATTACTGAATCATCAGAGCTACTTCGATATCTCGTTTTTAGTTCCTATCCGTGGAGTCTTTGTAAATCTATACGGTTCCAGTTCTTCCATTTCTTTGTTCCGAACCATTCCATTCTTTCAATTCTTCGCTCTTTCTCTTCTATATGCATGCTTGACTTCATTTGTTTATTCATTCAATCCACAGTCACAGATAAAACGGAAGGGCTTGCATTGGAATCCGTCTAAATTCAGTGGGATGGGAAATAATATATATGGATAGCCCATATATAACTAGTGAATATCTAATATCACATATACATTGTTTCTTTAATAATGTAAACCATCCGTATCTTCTATTGAACCGGATTCTAGAATCATTCTTCGAAACATATACAGGGATTGGCTTAGAGCCCTTACATATACCCAGCTCGACCCCCCTTACTTTTTTTTAATTCTCTAATATCATACATTTTTTTTTTGCTCCTATTCTAGATCGTATATACCGGTATGAGTTGGGATAAGCTTTTTTTTAAGACCATTTCGGAAGCTAGTCAATGATGACCCTCCATGGATTCACCTATATAAGCTGCGGCTAAAGTTGCAAAAATAAGAGCCTGAATCCCGCTTGTGAATAATCCAAGGAACATGACAGGTATAGGAACCACCGAAGGTACTAAAGAAACAAGAACAACAACTACTAATTCATCCGCTAATATATTCCCGAAAAGTCGAAAACTAAGTGATAGGGGTTTTGTGAAATCTTCTAGGATGTTAATTGGTAAAAGTATTGGAGTTGGTTGAATGTATTTACCGAAATAACCCAATCCTTTTTTGGTAAGACCCGCATAGAAATATGCCACTGACGTAGGTAAAGCTAAAGCAACAGTAGTATTTATATCATTCGTGGGTGCAGCTAACTCTCCATGCGGTAACTGTATGATTTTCCGGGGTAAAAGGGCACCTGACCAGTTAGAAACAAAAATAAATAGGAACATAGTTCCAATAAAGGGAACCCAAGGACCATATTCTTCTCCAATCTGAGTTTTGCTCAAGTCTCGAATGAATTCGAGGACATATTCGAAGAAATTCTGACCGTCGGTTGGAATGGTTTGTGGATTCCGAACAGCTATAGTGGCTGAACCTAATAAGATAGCAATTACAACCCAAGAAGTGATAAGTACTTGGGCATGGACTTGGAAACCCCCTATTTGCCAATAAAAATGTTGGCCTACTTCCACATCGGATATATCGTATAACACTTTTAGTGAGTTGATGGAACAGGGTAAAACATTCATATTGCCCTCTGACATAAATAGAACTTAAAAAGGAATTATTTTGATTCAGCCATCTCGTATCTCTTTCTCAACTCGTCTACTTTGAATCAATCGTATATTTCGGATCCCAAGTGATCACATAATATCCCCAGTGATTTTGATCTCTTTTTTGAGACTCAGGGATAGTAACCGATTCAATCAATTTATGGAGTTTCCAAAGTCATTGACTTATCCTATTATTAATCAACAATTTCTTATATAGCTAGAACCGCCCTCACAAATTGCGGATACTAATTTGTTAAGAATCAATCGGATTGAAGCTATAGCGTCATCGTTCGCTGGAATCGGAATATTTGCGAGATCCGGGTCACAATTTGTATCGATTAAACAAATTGTTGGAATCCCCAAAGTGAGACATTCTCGAAGAGCCGTATATTCTTCTTGCTGATCAACGATGATTACAATATCAGGTAACCCCGTCATATATTTGATCCCGCCCAGATAGGTTTGCAAGTGAGATAATTGCCTCTTCAACATTGCTACATCTCTTTTCGGGAGACAGTTGAGTTTCCCCGTATTTTGTTCCGATCTCAAGTTCCTGAACCTATGAAGTCTCATTTCTGTAGTGGACCAATTCGTTAACATACCACCGAGCCATTTTTTATTAACATAATGACACCGAGCCCTTATTGCAGCTGATGCTACTAAATTGGCTGCTTTATTTTTGGTACCAACTATTAAGAAGTGTTTTCCTATACTTGCTGCATCAAAAACTAAATCACAGGCTTCTGACAAAAAACGAGCAGTTCGAGTAAGATTTGTAATATGAATACCTTTACGCTTTGAAGAGATGTAAGGTGCCATTCTAGGATTCCATTTCCTAGTACCATGGCCAAAATGAACTCCTGCTTTCATCATCTCTTCAAAATTCATGTTCCAATATCTTCTTGTCATTTCTCCCCACATTTTCTCTCTCTTTTTT